GGCTGCTATTTTCATATTAGTTACTCCTTAACTTAATTCTGAATCTATTCTATTTTTATAGGAAGAAAATAAGGTTTCCTTACATTTTTAACTTCGAATTGTGCCCCCTCAAACAAAAAAGAATGTTGAAGTTGAAAAACAGTCTAATTAAATTAAGTGACTTATACTTCCTTTTTTTACTTTCCCGATCGTATACATATAAAATATGAGTACATCGAATTTTTTTGGAATCATAGCCTAGAATCTTATTTTCATTCTATATTCACTCTTCATGAATTCTTTTTTTTTCTATTATTCTAGTTAACTTCACGCATTCACTAATGAATGAGAAGTAATATTTGAAATCTATGTTTTCTCTCTCTTTTCACAAAAATGGATAGAAGGTTCTCATATAGTTCGGATATTCAAAAAATTACCATATATAACATAAAACTTCTCCGCCGATTCTTTCTAATCGCGCCTCTCGATCTGTCATTATACCTCTAGAAGTAGAAAGAATTACAATCCCCATCCCTCCTAAAATTCTAGGAATTCGTTGATAGTTAGAATAGATTCGTAGACCAGGTGTACTGATCCGTTTTAAATTTAAAAAAGTTTTATATGATCCTTTCCTATTTCTTCTATACCGTAGAGTTAAAACTAAAAAGTATTTGTTGCTTTCCCTATGTTTTCTGACGTTTTCAACAAAACCCTCTCGTAAAAGGATTTTCACAATGTTTTCGGTGATATTAGTAAGCGGTATTTGAACTGTTCTTTTTCTATTCCTGTCAGCATTGCATATTGAGGTTAGTATATCAGCGATGGTATCTTTACCCACGATAAACGAAAATGATTCTTGCTCCTTACTTTCGATATAATCAACGTGCTCCCATTTTTCCATTTTTTTATTTTTGGATTCAATAAAATATCTAATATTGAATCTAATATTGTATTGAATATAAGAATATAATAATACTCTATATATAGAAAATATTATTCTAATAGAATAATGTAAATATGTATAGGATACTCTAAATATAGAATACCCTATATTTAGAATATTCTATATATAGAATACTCTATATATAGAATATTAGAAAATGAACTAATGCAAAATAATTATTATATATTTTATATACTTTTAATATTTAAAATATAAAATAATTATTACACAGGGTATATATGTGAAATAAAATAGATTAATTAATCTAATTAATCTATTTCATTCATACTCATTCAATTCATAAATAATATATCGATATCACGATCTCGTATTATAATACCTCGGGTGCTAATGAAACTATTTTAGTGAAATTGAACTGTCTCAATTCCCGGGCTATTGCGCAAAAAATTCGAGTTCCTTTTGGATTTCCTTCTTGATCAACGATAACCGCAGCATTATCATCATACTGTATTATTATACCGTTGCTACGTTTGAGTGCTTTACGAGTACGTACAATTACAGCTCTGATGACTTCCGATCTTTCTAAAGGCGTATTTGGTACTGCTTCTTTGATTACAGCAACAACAATGTCACCAATATAAGCATACCGTCGATTACTAGCTCCTATGATTCGAATACACATCAATTTACGGGCTCCGCTATTATCGGCTACATTTAAAAGGGTTTGAGGTTGAATCATATCATTTTTTTATCTTTCAGTCAAAAAGGTGAAGTAAAAAAAATATTCTGTGTTCAAAAAAAAAAAAGAAACCCACAATTGCCATTTTTTTCATACTAAAGACCTCTTTCGTTCTAATGATTATTCTGAAATAATGAATTGAGTTCGTATAGGCATTTTGGATGCTGCTATTGAAATAGCCTTTCTAGCTATATTTTCTGCGACCCCGCCCATTTCATAAAGTATTTTGCCGGGTTTTACGACAGCTACCCAATATTCGGGAGATCCTTTTCCCGAACCCATACGCGTTTCAGTAGGTCTTACTGTAACGGGTTTATCTGGAAATATGCGTACCCATATTTGTCCACCCCGGCGGACATTTCGTGACATTGCTCGCCGCCCCGCTTCTATTTGTCTAGATGTGATCCAAGCGGGCTCAAGTGCCTGAAGAGCATATTTTCCGAAGCAAATCTTATTACCTCGATAGGATCTTCCTTTCATTCTTCCTCTATGTTGTTTACGGAATTTTGTTCTTTGTGGGTTATAGTTGATGGTTGTTTCTCAATTCCATCTCTATTACAGAACCGTACATGAGATTTTCACCTCATACGGCTCCTCGCGAATGAATCGATTCAAAAATATTTAACCAATAAATAATATACAATAAAATACATATGTTTAATGAATAATATAATAGAATCGCGGGATTTTTTGATATTTCATAGAATCTATTGTGATCTATTAGAAATTTGTATTCTTATAGACAATTTTTGCTATCCGTATCTAACTCGATAATGTTGTTTTGGTATAAGGTTCTAATGAATCTTTATTTGTCTTTTCTTTTTATTATCATATCGTTTATTATCACATAGGATTGGCAAAAATTTCTCAATTCAAAA